TTGGTTCTTTTATTGTTGGAAGTTATTTTAGTGATGTTATTTGTTGTTCAGGCTATTGCTTTTGTTACTTTGTACGAGCGTCATTTGCTGGGTGGTAGTCAGCAGCGTATTGGTCCTAATAAAGTTAGTTTTATGGGTATTGTTCAAGCTATTTTTGATGGTATTAAGCTTTTGAAAAAAGAGCAAATGACACCTTTGAATTCTGCTGAGACTTCTTTTATTTTGGTTCCAGGAGTTTTTTTTTCTGTTATGTTTTTGGAGTGGTTTGTTCTTCCTTATTCTTTTGATTTTATGACTTTTGAGTATTCTATTTTGTTTTTCCTTTGTTTAATTGGGTTTTCTGTTTATACGACTCTTGTTAGTGGTGCTGTAAGTAAATCAAAATATGGTATGGTGGGGGCCATTCGGGCTAGGAGTCAGAGTGTTTCTTACGAGATTGCTTTTTCTTTGTATCTGTTGGCTATTATTATTCATATTAATATGTTTTATTTTTACAGGTTTTTTAATTTAAGTCTTGTTGTTATTTATTTACCTTTTCTTTTTATGGTCTTGGCTGAGTTGAACCGGGCTCCTTTTGATTTTGCTGAGGGTGAGAGAGAGCTTGTTAGTGGTTATAATGTGGAATATTCCAGTGTAGCTTTTGTTTTACTTTTTTTGGGGGAGTATGGTGCCTTGTTGTTTTTTAGGACTTTAACTTCTGTGTTGTTTTTTGATTTTAGTTTTGTTATGATTTATTTAATGTTTACTACTTTGGTTTTTATTCGAAGTGCTTTTCCTCGTTTTCGTTATGACCTTATGATGAGTTTTTTTTGATTTAAATTATTACCTGTTTCCTTGATTTTTTTAGGTTATTTTATTATTGTTCTTTTGTAATTAAATTTTTGTGTTGAGTAATGTTTATTTTTTGGATATTTTTATGTTTATTTATGTTCTTCAATTCCTTTTTTATTTTAAGGAGAGAATGATTAATGTTCTAGTAAAAAAGTTTTTAGGTGTGTTAGTAACTGTTTTTAGTTATACTGAGGAGTTGCCTCTTAGTTCTGTGATTTCTATTTTTACTTTTATTGTTCTTTTGACTTGTTGTTTTGGGGGTTATTTTTCTTATTCCTTTTGTCCTTGTGGGATAATTGAGTTTACTTTTGTTTATGCTATTGTGGCCTGGATGAGAACTTTTTTTACTTTTATTACTAGTGAAAAGTTTTCTATTTATATGGCTAAAGAGGGCGATAGTTTTTTAAAAACTTTTAGTATGCTGTTAGTTGAGATTGTGAGTGAGATTTCTCGTCCTTTGGCCTTGACTGTACGTTTGACTGTAAATGTCTTGGTTGGCCATATGATTAGCATGATGTTATATCAGTTATTGGAGTTGACTTTAGGTTTGGGGTATGTTTGGTTGACGGTTTTTGCTATTATAATAGAGTGTTTTGTCTTCTTTATTCAGAGTTATATTTTTTCTCGTTTGATTTATCTTTATTTAAATGAGTAATTTTTTGAGATGTTAACTTAAGTTTAAAGTGTTAGACTTTTAATCTAAAAATGGTTTTTCACATCTTATTTTGGGGGCTGTTATAGCATAAGAAGTGCATTTGTTTTAAGCGCAAAAGATATGAAATAGCTAACAAATTTTAGGCAGGTCTTCTAAATCTGTTCTGGGGCTACCCGTTTGTTTTTGTTATTATTTTTTTGTTTTTTTGTTTCTTTATTGTGTTTTTTGAACTTTTTTTCTAGGAATGTTCTAGTTTGATGGAGGGTTTTTCTTTTAATAACTGTTGTTTTTGTTTGTTTGTCGAAGGGTTTGGGCTCTTATGCTAGTATTTTAAATTATTTTGTAATTCAGGAGAGTCTGGGTCTTTTTTTTTTGGTCTTTAATTTTTTTTTGTTACAATTTTTTATTGTGATGTTAAAGGTCGGTGTGGCGCCTCTGCATTTTTGGCTTTTTAGTGTAACTAATTCTATTTATGATTGGTTGCTGATATGATTTTTAACTTTTCAGAAATTGCCTTTTTTACCTGTGCTTGTACAGTTGTTTGATTTTAAGATGGTGTACCTGTTTTTTTTTGGTATTGCTGTTTGTTATCTTCAGTTGTTTATGTTAAAGAGTTATAAAAATATGATGATTATTTCCTCTACGGAATCTTTTAATTGGGTGATTTTGACATCTTTCCTGTCTGTTATTAATGTTGTTTATTTATTTTTTTATTACATTGTACTTATGATTTTTCTTATGCCTTTATTTAATTCGAAGGACTTGAATTTTATTAACTGGGAAACTTTGTTAGTTTTTTTAAATGTTCCTTTTAGTGTTTCTTTTTTTATTAAAATTTTTTCTTTGGGTGAGTTATTAAAACTTGATAGTATGTTTATGTTGTTTTTACTTTTTTTAATGTTTTTGTCTATGATGTGTTTTAGTTTATGGCTGGTGAATATGAGTGTTAAACATATGAAAATGGTTGGGGACAATGTTAAAAACTTGTTTTTCTTGGTTGTCCCTATTATAATGTTATCTGTAGTTTAATTTGAATATTATTTTAGTAAAACTTTATTACGTCGTCTTGATAAGGCGGAGTTCCTTTGGAAATAATAGAACGTAAAATAGATTTTCCTATACTTGGTTACGGTCCAAGGAGATTGTCGTTTTTTTATGCTCTAGTTTAGAAAGAATTTTTGTTTTTGGTGCAAAAGGGTGTGGGCGTAAACCTTTATAGTTTATTTTTTAAAATATGACTCTGAAGAAGTCAAGAATTTTTTTGAGGTGATAGGTCTTTTTGCTTTTGTTAATTCTATGGTAGTAAGTCTACCTTCTAGTAAGTCTTTGACTTTGAATTGAAATTATGGTAGTATGCTGGGTATAATTCTGGTTTTTCAAATTTTGACTGGGACTTTTTTGGCTTTTTATTATACTAATGATGGTGCTTCTGCCTTTGGTAGTGTGCAGTATATTATGTATGAGGTTAATTTCGGCTGGGTTTTTCGTCTTTTTCATTCTAATGGTGCTAGTTTGTTTTTTATTTTTTTGTATCTGCATATTTTTAAGGGTCTTTTCTTTTTTAGTTACCGTTTAAAAAAAGTTTGGGCTTCGGGCTTGTTTATTTTGTTGCTTTTAATGGCGGAAGCCTTTATGGGCTATGTTTTGGTTTGAGCCCAAATGAGGTTTTGAGCTTCTGTGGTTATTACTAGTTTGTTAAGTGTCATTCCTATTTGGGGGCCTGCTATTGTTACTTGGATTTGAAGTGGGTTTACAGTTTCCAGGGCTACTTTAAAGTTTTTTTTTGTAGTTCATTTTTTGTTGCCTTACGGATTGTTGGTTTTTGTCTTGGCTCATCTTTTGTTTTTACATGAGACTGGGAGTACATCAAAGCTTTATTGTCATGGGGATTATGATAAAATTTGTTTTTTTCCTGAGTTTTGAGTTAAAGATGCTCTTAATTTGGTTGTATGATTTGTTTTTGTGGTGTTTTGTTTTTTAGCTCCTTATCTTTTAGGTGATCCTGAGATGTTTATTGAGTCTGATCCCATGGTGAGGCCGGCTCATATTGTGCCTGAGTGGTACTTTTTATATGCCTATGCCATTTTGCGGGCTATTCCTAATAAAGTTTTGGGTGTTGTAGCTATGTTTGGTAGGTTATTACTTCTTTTTCTTTTTGTTTTTGTTCATAATTATGTTTCTATGTTGTCTAAGTTAAATAAGATTTTTGTTTTCTTGTTGTTGTTTACTTTGGTGATATTAAGTTGGTTGGGTCAATGTTTGGTAGAAGAGCCTTTTATTACTTTAAGAATGGTTTTTTCTGCTATTTATTTTGTTCTTGTTTTAACTTTATTATTTATTTTTTTTATTACAAAGTTTATTTTTAAGTGTATATATAGTATAATAAATATGCTGGGTTTAGGACCTAGAGATCGTTGTATACTTTGTTTCATAATTTTCATATTTTAAGTTTGTCTAGGTATCCTTTACTTGTTTTTTTTAGAACTTTGGGGTTTACTAGTTCTTTGGTAGTTTTTTTTAAATATGGGTTAGTAGGAGGTGTTTTGTTTTGTTTGTTTTCTATTTGTTACGTGGCTTTTCTTTGAGGTAAGGATATTGTAATGGAGGGTCTTAGCGGCTATCATAATTTTTTTGTCATAGACGGTTTTAAATTTGGTGTTTTAGTTTTTATTTTTAGGGAGTTTATATTTTTTTTTGGTATTTTCTGGACTTTTTTTGATGCTGCTCTTGTCCCTGCTCATGATTTAGGTGGCGTTTGATCGCCTATCGGGATGCACCTGGTTAATCCTTTTGGTGTTCCTTTACTGAACACTATTATTCTTTTGAGAAGTGGGGTCTCTGTTACTTGGGCTCATTATAGGCTTTTGAGTAATAAAAGTTGTTCTACTAGTTTAGCTTTGACTTGTATTTTGGCTGCTTATTTCACTGGTGTGCAGTTAATAGAATATAGGGAAGCCAGGTTTTCTATTTCTGACGGTATTTTTGGTAGTATTTTTTATCTTTCTACTGGTTTTCACGGCCTGCATGTGTTTTGCGGGGGCTTGTTTCTTTTTTTTAATTTGTGGCGTCTTCTGTTGTCCCATTTTAATTATAACCATCACTTAGGTTTGGAATTCGGTATTATTTATTGGCATTTTGTGGATGTCGTCTGGTTGTTTTTGTTTGTTTTTGTTTATTGGTGATCTTACTGCTATTTTAGTTTATTTTAAAATATGTGATTTGTAATCATGGGTAATTGTGTAGCTTTGATGGAAATATTACTTTTTTCTTTATATTTTTTTTTTAGGCCTTTTATATTTTTTTTGTTTATGGTATTTTTTAGTTTTTGTATGTTAAATAATTATTCTTGGGGCGGATTGTTTTTTTTTTTGGATTCTTTTACTTTTGTTTTGTTAGTAATTATGAGTCTGTTTATTTTGGGAGTGGTGGTTCTTAGAGAAAAAAATCATATGTTATTGCTTCTATCGGAGATTTTGGTTTTTGTTTGTATTTTCTTTTTTGTGCCTGTTAATATTATTATATTTTATATGTTTTTTGAGTTGTCTATATTTCCTATCTTGGTTATAATTCTGGGTTACGGTTCTCAAATTGAAAAGATTAATTCTGCTTATTACTTAATCTTTTATGCTGCTTTCTGTTCCATGCCATTTCTGTTTGTTTATTTTAAAAGTTATTTTTTCTTTTCTTGGGTTTATTTTGATTTTAATTTATCCTGAGAGATGGTTTTTATTTTAAGTTTGAGGTTTATAATAAAATTTCCTGTTTATTTTTTACATCTTTGGCTTCCTAAGGCTCATGTGGAAGCCCCTACTACAGCTAGAATGTTGTTGGCGGGGCTTCTTTTGAAGCTTGGTACTGCGGGGTTTTTACGTATTCTGGGGTGTTTTAGGTTTACTCATAATAATGTTTGAATAATTTTGGCTTTTTTAGGCATGATTTTATCAGCCTTTTGTTGTATCTTTCAAAGTGATGCTAAGGCGTTAGCGGCCTATTCTTCTATTACTCATATGAGTTTTCTGTTGATGGCCCTGGTGTTTGTTCTTATAGCTGGTAAAACTAGGGGGCTTATTATGATATTGGCTCACGGGTACACCTCTACCCTTATGTTTTATCTTATTGGTGAATTTTATCATGTCTCGGGTAGCCGTATAGTTTACTATATGAATGGCTTTTTTAGTTCTAGAATAATTATGGCTATTATTTTTTCTGTTGTTTTCTTGTCTAATAGGGGCACTCCTCCTTCTCTTTCTTTTATGTCGGAGTTTGTAGCTATTACCTCTGCTCTTAATATAATAAAATTTAGGTTTTGACTTTTATTTGCTTATTTTTTTGTTGGTTTTTATTATTCTATTTATTTATTAACTAGGGCTGTAATGGGCAAGGCTTTTATTAATATAAGGATTTGGAATGTGGGGTTTTCTGTGCCCTTAGTCTTGATGATGTATAATATTTTTTGGTTAAGTATCTTTTTTTAATAAAAAAAGTGTAATTTTAGGTGTCTAACAAGGTTTTTCTTTGTTAGATTTTTGTTTAATTTTAAAAAAATTTTTATTTTTTAAATTTGAAATTTAACTTAGGTTTAAATGTTTTTGTTTTATTTGAAAAGTTTTACAAAGTATCAAGGGGGTCTTTCTGTCTGGTTAGAGAGTTCTAACCATAAGGATATTGGCACTCTTTATTTTTTATTTGGTCTTTGATCTGGTATAGTTGGCACTGCTCTTTCTTTAATTATTCGTCTTGAGTTGGCTAAGCCGGGTCTTTTTTTGGGTAATGGGCAGTTGTATAATTCTGTTATTACTGCTCATGCTATTTTGATAATTTTTTTTATGGTTATGCCAACCATGATTGGGGGGTTTGGTAACTGGATGTTGCCTCTTATGTTGGGTGCTCCTGATATAAGATTTCCTCGTCTTAATAATTTAAGTTTTTGGTTATTGCCTACTGCTATGTTTTTGATTTTGGATTCTTGTTTTGTTGATATGGGTAGTGGTACTAGTTGAACTATTTATCCTCCTTTAAGTACTATGGGCCATCCTGGTAGAAGTGTTGATTTGGCTATTTTTAGTTTACACTGTGCTGGGGTTAGTTCTATTCTGGGGGCTATTAATTTTATAACTACTACTAAGAATTTGCGTAGGAGGTCTATTTCTTTGGAGCATATGAGCTTGTTTGTTTGAACTGTTTTTGTTACAGTTTTTTTGCTTATTTTGTCTCTTCCTGTTTTAGCGGGAGCTATTACTATGTTGTTGACTGATCGTAACCTTAATACTTCTTTTTTTGATCCTAGGACTGGTGGGAATCCTCTTATTTACCAGCATCTTTTTTGGTTTTTTGGTCATCCTGAGGTTTATATTTTAATTTTACCAGCTTTTGGTATTATTAGACAGTCTAGTTTATATTTAACTGGTAAGAAAGAAGTTTTTGGTTCTTTGGGGATGGTTTATGCTATTTTAAGAATCGGTCTTATTGGTTGTGTAGTTTGGGCTCATCATATGTATACTGTGGGTATGGATCTTGATTCTCGTGCCTATTTTACTGCTGCTACTATAGTTATTGCTGTTCCTACGGGGGTAAAAGTTTTTAGTTGGTTGGCTACTCTTTTTGGTATGAAGATGGTTTTTCAACCTTTGCTTCTTTGGGTATTGGGTTTTATTTTTTTATTTACTGTTGGCGGTTTGACTGGTGTTGTTCTTTCTAATTCTAGTTTGGATGTTATTTTACATGATACTTATTATGTGGTAAGTCATTTTCATTATGTTTTAAGTCTTGGTGCTGTTTTTGGTATTTTTACTGGTATTAGTTTATGGTGAGGTTTTATGACTGGTTTTGTTTATGATAAAATGGTTATAAGTGTGGTTTTTATTTTGATGTTTATTGGTGTTAATACTACTTTTTTTCCTTTACATTTTGCCGGTCTTCATGGCTTTCCTCGTAAGTATTTGGATTATCCTGATGTTTATTCTGTTTGAAATATTATAGCCTCTTATGGATCTATGATTACTGTTTTTGCTCTTTTTTTATTTATCTATGCGTTGTTGGAGTCTTTTATGGGACATCGTATTTTGTTGTGTGATTATAATGTTAATAGTAGTCCTGAGTATACTTCTAGGGGTTATGTTTTTGGTCATAGTTATCAATCTGAGATTTTTTATAGATCAACAGTGTTAAAATTCTGGACTTTTAGTATAATTTAGTATACCTAATTGCAGATTAGGTGGTTTTTAGGTCTTAAATAAGATAGGATAATTTTTAGTCCGAGAGGTCCATACCCTCTAGGTGTTTTCTCTTGTTGTTGAGTAAAAAATTATAGTATAATTTTTATTATATCTCATTGTCGATGGGGAGATTTTTTAATTTTATATTGTAGTCTTTTAGTATATTTATGTATATCTGACTTCCAATCAGAGGGTTTAAAAGATTATTGAATAATTTTTTTCAGGATTTTGGTTTGATGTTTTCTAATAGTCTTTTTTCTAGTTATATGGATTGATTTCATAACTTTAATTGTAGTTTGCTTTTTGGTGTTCTTTCTTTTGTATCTGTTATGTTTGGTTATCTTCTTTTTAGAAATTTTTATTTTAAAAGTAAGAAGATTGAGTATCAGTTTGGTGAACTTTTATGTAGTATTTTTCCTACTTTAATTTTGGTTGCTCAGATGGTGCCTTCTTTGAGTCTACTTTATTATTATGGTTTAATGAATCTTGATAGTAATTTAACTGTTAAAGTTACTGGTCATCAGTGGTACTGGAGTTACGAGTTTAGGGATATCCCGGGCTTAGAATTTGATTCTTATATGAAGTCTGTGGACCAGTTAGAGCTAGGTGAGCCTCGTCTTTTGGAGGTTGATAATCGTTGTGTTGTTCCTTGTGACATTAATGTTCGTTTTTGTATTACTTCGGGGGATGTTATTCATTCTTGGGCTTTGCCTAGGATGTCTATTAAGTTGGATGCCATGAGTGGTATTTTATCTACTGTTTCTTATAGTTTTCCTACTGTGGGTGTGTTTTATGGTCAATGTTCAGAGATTTGTGGGGCTAACCATAGTTTTATGCCTATTGCTTTGGAAGTGACTTTGTTGGATAATTTTAAGAGTTGGTGTATAGGTTTTATGGAGAATTAGCTTTTTAGTTTATGTTAAAAATGGGTGCTTGTGGTGCGCTTGAATTTAGGAGCTTTATCTGTTTTGTTTTATATTTTTTGGTATTGCATACCATACTAAGATTTTTACATTTTTATGTTTAATAGAACTGAGAGGTAGAAGATTAGTTTGTTTTTATTGTTACAAAATAAAAATTACTAATTTTGGTGTTGATATGTCGTCTCTTAATTTACCTGTTTTTGGATTTTTTTATTAGAAAATTGTAATTTTTTTTTTTGTTTTGAGATAATAAATTTTGTAGTGTTTAAATTTTTTGTTTTATAACATATCTTTTTTTAATTTAGTTTTTTTTTTGTTTTTTATATTAAAATATTAATATATTTATAATTTAGTATTGAGTATATTTTTTAAATTAAGTTTTTTTAAGAAATTTACTGTGTGAACTTGGGTTTTAATCAAATGTTTTTTAAAAACTTATGTTTCTTTATGAAATTGGCCTCTGCTCTATGTTTTTATAAATGGCAGTCTTAGCGTGAGGACATTAAGGTAGCAAAATAATTTGTGCTTTTAATGGGTTCGAGTATGAATGGGGTTATTGGTTAACTTTTTACTTCGTTTTTAATGAAATAAATTTTTATTTAAGAAGTTAATATGTGCAATTAAACAAAGATAAGTCTTCGGAAATTTTTTTATTGTCTTTTCTTGTGTTAAGATAATATGTTTTCTAGGGTAGGATATTGTGTAATTTTTTTTACTATTTATATTTAAAAAAATTACTTCGGAGTTAACAGAAAATCATGTCGTAACCAGATCTTATGGTAGTGATAAGTTTTACATCGATGTTGTATTCCAGTTGTTCAGGAAAGGAGAAGGCTTGTTTTTTAAGACTGTTCTTCTGTTAATTAAACTGGACGTGATATTAGTTTAATTCATCGTGAGATAGAATTGTTTATCTTGTTAATTGCTTTTTTTTGATAGCAGATAGTACGAAAGGAAATTTGTTGAAGTTTTAAACTTTTTGAAGGTGTAGGGACCTTTTTTGATAGTTTTAGTTATGGTTATTATTTTTACTTTATTATTGTTACTTCTTTTTTACTTGGGTAATTTTGTTTTGAGTTGTAAGGATTTTTATAAAAACAAAATTTCTTCTTTTGAGTGTGGTTTTGATAGTGTTGGTAAAATCCAGAACTCTTTTAGTATTCATTTCTTTATTATAATGTTGATGTTTGTTATTTTTGATTTGGAGGTGGTAATGTTTGTGGGTATTTTGATTTCTGATATTAGTTCTTTATTGAGTTTTTTAATGTTGCTTTTTTTTATTCTAGGTGGTTTTTATATAGAATGGTGATACGGCAAATTGATTTGACTTATTTAGATTGATATTTCTATTTTTTTGATAGTTTTGTTGTTGTTTGGTGTTTGTCTTTTTATTATGTTGTTTCCTATTTCTAAAATTGCTTTTTTTTTAGTAGAGTGGGATTTTTTGTCTTTTAAAATTTCTGTTTATTTTAATAGAATTATGTTTTCTTTAATTTTGCTTCTAGTAACTATGAGTGTTTTAGTTTTTAGTACTTATTATTTAGACGGGGAATTAAATTTTAATTATTATTATTTTGTACTTTTAATTTTTGTAGGAAGTATGTTTAGGCTTATTTATAGTAATAATTGTTTTTCTATGTTGTTGAGTTGGGATATTCTAGGTATTTCTAGTTTTTTTTTAGTGTTGTTTTATAATAATTGGGATAGGTGCAGAGGGGCTATAAATACTGTTTTGACTAATCGTTTAGGTGATTTTTTCTTGTTTGTTTTTTTTTCTAGTGTACTTTATAGTAGTTATTATTTTTTGAATTTATCCCTTTTTATAGGCCTGTCTTCTTTAATGTTATTGTTAGCTTCTTTTACTAAAAGGGCTCAGTTTCCTTTTAGAGGTTGATTGCCTAAGGCTATGAGGGCACCGACTCCTATTAGTTCTTTGGTTCATAGTAGGACCTTGGTTACGGCGGGCCTTGTTCTTGTTATAAATTTTACTGAGTTGATTTTGCATAAGTATGTTATTAGGATTATCCTGGTTATTGGTGTTTTTACTATGTTTTTTTCCAGAATGGCAGCTCTGGTCGAGGAGGATTTAAAAAAGGTTGTTGCTCTAAGAACACTTTCTCAGATAGGTTTTTCTATGTTTACCGTTGGCTTAGGTTTAAGTTTTGTTTCTTTTATTCATCTTTTAAGTCATGCTCTTTTTAAAAGGTGTTTGTTTATGCAGGTGGGCTATTTAATTCATTGTTCTTTTGGTCAACAGGATGGTCGTAATTATAGTAATTTGGGTAATTTGCCGTCTTTTATTCAACTACAGTTGTTGGTGACCCTTTTTTGTTTGTGTGGTTTAATTTTTTCTAGGGGGGCTGTTAGAAAGGATTTTATTTTGGAGTTTTTTTTTACTAATTTTTTCATAATTTTTTTTTCTGTAATATTTTTTCTATCTGTTTTTCTTACTTTTGGTTATAGGTATCGTTTGTGGAAGGGGTTTTTTATAAGTTTTGGTAAACCTGTTTTTCATTATAGTAATGGTGTGGCTATAAATTTTTTAAGTTTAGTATTGGTTTTCTGCTCTATTGTTTTTATCTGGTGATTAAATTTTAATATGCTTTCTTTACCTGCACTTTTTCTTTATGTAGATTTTTTTGCTCCTTTGTTTTTCTTGTTTTTAATTATTTTTTTGAGTTTTTTTTGTGTTAAAATATTGTTAAAGGAGTTTGTCTATAAGTTTTTAGTAGACTTATTCGCTAAAGAGACTATTTACGGTCTTGTTAATTATAAGTTTTTTGATTTATTGTTAAATAATATTAATTCTAAGGGCGTTACTTTTTTTTCTTTTTCGGGGTTTTTAAGTAATAGTTATATAAAGAGGTTAAATTTTAATTCTATTATGGTGGTCCTTATGTTGTTCTTTTTTTTAATTTGGGGTTGTATTTTAATTTTAAAATACGTGTTTTGCATACACGAGATTTGGAGCTCTATTTTTTTGTGTGTTTGTCAGTATTTAGTTTATTTTTAAAATATAGTGTTTGGGACATTAAGAATTTTTTACTGATAAAACTTTTATTTTATTTTAGAATACTTCACTTACAATGAAGAGGTTGTAAAGTTTTTTGGTTAGTGGTTTTTTTTTGTTAGCTATTTTGAGGTGTGTTATGAGTTATGTAAATTTAGATCCTATGAAAAGTTGTTTTTTTTTAATTTTCTCTCTTTTGATAATTATGCCCCTTATTTCTTTTTCTTTGCATGTCTGGTTTTCTTATTTTATTTGTTTGTTGTTTTTGAGGGGCATTTTTGTTATTTTGGTTTATTTTTCAAGATTGTCCAAGGTTAGGGCTGTGGGGACACCTTTTTACTTTTTAGGGGGGTGCTTGTCGGTTTTTTTCTTTTACCCTTTTTTCTACGGAGTTTTTAGTGTTGTTTCTATTAATAATTTTTATTATAGAGTTTATTGGAGATTTTTTATTTGACTTATTTTTATTCTTATTTTCTTCATAAATTTTACCAGTTACTTTTTGAATTTTTCTGGGGCCTTGCGTAAGGTGTAAAATTATTTTTATGTTTATTAGATCTTTATCCTTGTTTTTTAAATGGCAACGTTTAATTTTTATCTTGATTTCTTTAGAATTTATTGTTATAAGACTTTTTATTTATTTTTCTACAGTTTTAAATGAAATGATATTTTTTTATTTTATGTGTTTTAGTGTGATTTCCAGTGTTTTAGGGATGATTGTCATGGTTGGTAATATGAAATTTTACGGTAGTGACCAGTGCCTATTTTACAGATTTAAGTTAAGTTTAAACTGTTGGTCTTCAAAACCAAAAATTTTTATTCTGTAATGACTTTGAGATAATAGTATAAATTTTTTGAGTATTTTTCTCTTTCGAAGAAAAGGTTTTTATCTTATTTAATTTTTTTATTTACAAGGGTTTTAAATTTGATTATAGTTTTAAGTAGAGCTAAGATGGTGTTATCTATTATTGATTCATATAGTGGGCAATGTTTTTTTACCCCGGCAGTGTATTGTTTGTATAAATTTTGTTCCAGAATAATCGGCTAGACTTTATAAACTTATACTCTAATTAATGTTAATTTAGAGTTATTTTGATATTGATTTTTAATTTTAGGGTGAAATCAGAAATTATTTTTATTTAAACTCTAAATTTTAAGATTTAGTAAACAAACCAGATTAGTACCTGGTTAGATAAAATTTAAAAGAGCAGGAGTAAAGTTATATTTAAACTGTAAGAATATTGGCAGGTTTTTAAATTATCTTTGGAGGCTGAGTAGTGATTGAGAGCCCTCATTTTCAACTTTTTCTTTAGGCGCATGTATGATCGTTTATTTTATTCTTAAGGATTGTAATTTTAGTCTTTGCTATAAAAATAGATAGATATCTGGCTTATGAGAAAGATTTAATTTGGCCTACAATAATTTAATTTTTGGATTCTAGTTTTAGAGGCTAGATGAAATTGTAAAAGACAGTAAGTTGCTTTTAATGGGTGGCTGAAGTTTATTTAAAAACGGTACAAATCATCCATCAATTGCCTATAGGGGAGTAAGTTGTAGTAAAGTAGAGGTAGGGGAACCTGTCTCTAGTAATTTTTTAAACTATTATTTTGTGTTTTGAAAACACAATAGAGGACTTGTCCTGTAGTTTTGTGTGATGTCAGGGGGAGGCCTGGCGTGCGAGCAAATCTAGGCTCTTTGTGTTAATAATTTTTTTAATAATTTTAAAAGGTTTCAGAGTCAAAAAGTTTTAAAATTTTTAACATGTTTAATTTTTATTATTTTTTTGTAAGTGAAGAGGGTTATTATATATATATATATATATATATATATATATACATTAAAGATATATAATTATATAGGTTTTATATATATATATATATATATACATTAAAGATATATAATTATATAGGTTTATAGAGAAGTTTATAATTATTTAAAAGTAAAAAAGAATAATTTATAAATATACATAAATGTATATTTATATTATTTATTAATTTATATTATATATATATATATATATATATATATTTATATATATATATATATATATACAATATTAAATATGATTATACATATACATATACATATATATATATATATATATATATATATATACATATATATATAGATTAATAAATTAATAATATATATATATATATAATATATATATATATATTAATTAATACAAAATATTTACATATGAAATAAATAGTTATTATTATTATTATTTTATATATAATTAATACTAATAAGGTTTAGTTTAATTTTAGAATTGTCGACTGTTGATCGGAAGGTTTTTCACCTTAGTTTTGAAAAGATTAGTTTATTTTTTAAAATATTAGATTGTAAATCTAAAGAATTTTTTCTTTTG